ATTTGAACCAATTTTTCTAGATGGATGGGGTAAGGTATTAATACATCTGACACATAATTTAAATGTGGAAATTTGTCCTCTAAAAAAGGAAATACTGAATGAATTGATCGTAATTTATGAGATTTTACTATCTCTGACCTTTCTAAAAAAGATACTAATTGTAGGGAAAATGGAATTTCCACAATAACTGCAAAGCCCTCTGATATCATTTGATAATACAAATTCTTGTTGTACCTAAAAAATGGATGTTGATTAGAATCATTAGCAGAAATAATCAAATGATTCTGTTGATACATTCGAGTAATTAAACGTTTTACAATTAATAAACTAGATTTATTGTCATAGCCTATATTTTCCAACAAAATAGATCTGTGATCATGAGCAAATCTATAAATATACTCCCGAAAAAAAAATGGGTATAGGAAGTCATTTTTTCGAGATCTATCTAGTTCTAAATATCTTTGATATTTCCCCATTTTTTATTTGAAATGAAATTGGATTGAAGCAAGGATAGAGGATTTTTATTGGGTTATTAAATGATACTATAGTGCGATACAGTAAAAACAAAGTAGTATAATAGAAACGAATAGATACCTCGGAAATAGGTAAACTCATCAACGGACTCCCATCCTCTCTTTTTTCCATCTAATTGGTTTATGTTCATTATAGGATAAAAAGATAAAAAAAATGATTAGAAATCCTTTATTGTTTCAAGCCAACCGCTCTTTTGATTTTGGAAAAAAATATCTTGATCAATATACTCTTTCTTCTACACATTCATCTCCCCCTCATAGTGGGGAATAGCTAATAGTTAGGACTCATTAAAAGAAAATCGAAAATCTGCTCACAGAAAAGCCTTTCCCGCATTAGGCACTAATTTATTTTTAACCTCTAATTAGATCGGATAATCATTCAAATTAAGAACGTAAGCTCGTTGCTTTTTTGTTTCCCTATAATTGGAACCGTAGGACTCTATCCATTTATTCACTCGACCCAACTTTGAATTCATTTATTATGGTCCGCACCAAGAATTCCAATAAGGTTTGGCCCTATTCGAAAAAATGAAATATTCGCAGAATTCTCCATTGATACGACATGCTGTTTTTTCCATTCATTCCTTTCAGGATCAGTCGTGGTCTTACAAACTATACCGATGGTATGGACGAATCCCTTTCTTCATACAAATACGTAAAAGATATTAGCCGCACTTAAAAGCCGAGTACTCCACCATTGAGTTAGCAACCCCCCCCAAAAAAAAAAAAGAAAATTCAATTCGATAGATACAACCGGAATCAAAATAAATAAAGCGATTGAAACACATGACACAATCAAAAATGAAACTAACATTCAACTAGCAAGAATAGATTAAAGTCCATTTTTATAGACCACGTCTTCCTCTTGGCTCTTACGCTCCCCATTCTTAATATTTTTATATTTTCTTCTATTTATTATTTTAATTTATTATATTTATGTCTTCTACTTAGTATTCTACTTAGATTTATTTAGTACACGATTATACGTATACATTTTTTTATTTTAAAATTTTTAAATACTCTTCTATTTTCTAATTTTCTAATTTAAAAAATCTTTTTCAATCAAACAAAACGTTTGTATCACAACAAATCTAAGAAAACCATCACTTGAATGAAGAAAAAAACCAAATCTATGGAACAGGAATAAATAGATCCACAGAAAAGATCCAATTACCTCAGATCGGATTATATTTAGTTGATACACTGTTGTCAATATAAATTGAATATATTGAGAAAAAAGTACAATACACAATGACGAAAACAAAAGAATGAATTGCATGCAATTTAAATTTCAAATTTAACAATAAAAAAAAAGGGTATGAATAAAGTATGAATAGAACAAGAGCAAGGGGGGATAGTAGAAAAAAAGGTTATAATATTAATTATAATAATAAGTTATAATAATAATAATAAAATAAAAAGTTATAAGTTATAATAATAATATAAAAAAAAAAAAGCTATATATATATATATGAATTAATATGAATTACCCACACCCTGCATTTCATCATTTCATTAAGTAAATTGCGTTTGATTAAGGCAAAATTCCGTAAAAACCCCCGCCTTGTTTAAAATATCCTGAACAGTTCCTGTAGGTTGAGCGCCTTTTTCAAGAAAATATAGAATAGCAGGAACATTTAAATAGGTTTTATTTTTTAGAGGATCATAAAAACCCACTTTCCGAAGATCTCTTCCTTCTCTTCGGGATCGAACATCAATTGCAACGATTCGATAAATGGCTCATTGGGATAGAGGTAGAAAAAATAAGGACCCCCCGTAGAAACGTATAAGAAGTTTTCTCCTCGTACGGCTCGAGAAAAATGATTCGAAGTTTTGTATATGTCTAGAATTATAGTGTCAAATAGATCCATAAAATCATCAAATCAATTAAACTATGATTTAAGTACTTTTTCTTCTTTTTTTTGTTTACCAAAAAAGAAAAAAAATCATCTGTACCCTCCTAACTCAAGTTGGATAACTTTCAAATAGCTCAAAGGGAACCCTTTAGGCCTTTCATTTTTCATTTATTGAGTGATCTCTAATACCTTTCTTTTTGTTTCTTTCATTTATAATGTATTTTGATTCTTCATTCTAATCTAATTTCTAATTGTTGAGACAATTGAAAACGGTATTTCCTTGTTCCAGGATCCTTTATCTTTGCCTTGAATCGTTGGGTTTAGACATGACTTCGGTGATCTTTAATCGTTTCGAAATGGCAGCAACATACCACTTTTTGTGATTTCTTTCTATTAAAGAATCGGGCTAACACTTGATTCCTGTGATACACTTTTTTAATCAAAAGAATTTGGTCAATTCCAACAAACTTTATTCTATTCTTGGACTTAAAATTTGCTCGAATTAGATCCTTTCCATTTCAATATTGAAAATATACTTACGAAGTTGTTACAACTTATTGATTAGGACTAACCCTAGATTCTTGCTCCTAAGAAATAAATCAATACTTTCTACTCGAGCTCCATCATGTACTATTTACATTACAACCCAATAAAAAACGAAGGTTTTAGTATATAACAGAACAAACGATGTCGAGCTAAGAGCCCCTTCATTTCTATATGCTATATATTATTCTTATTCTATATATATATAGAATAAGAATAATATATAATATAAGAATAAATAAATAAATATAAGAATCAAATATAAGAATAATAGGGTGGATGTAAAAATCCACAGCCGATCGTGTCCTTCAAGTCGCACGTTGCTTTCTACCACATCGTTTCAAACGAAGTTTTACCATAACGTTTTGAACTAGTATAGTATGTAAGTGATTCAATTATGGAATCGTGAATAGTCATTGGTTCAACCGGCACATAGGAATCTAAAATTTTAACTTTTATTGGATAGTTTCTGAAGAAGTGTCAGAAAGAATTCAAATGAATCCCCTATTTTATTGTTTTATTGTATGTATTTTATTGTATGAATATTTTTTCATTTACGGAAGGATCCTATTTTTTTTTTTTGATATTTTGATATATAGAATAGCTGGGACGGAAGGATTCGAACCTCCGAATATCGGGACCAAAACCCGTTGCCTTACCACTTGGCCACGCCCCATTTGAATTTATATTCAACACTAACAAAAACTAATATTGGTATTAGTTCTTCGTCAATTCCCACCAAATTCTAGGAAATATATTAGCTTGTTGTTCGGATTTTTCTATGTGTAGATATAGAATTAAATTGAATTTATTGATCATAATATATAATTTAATTAAGATATTGTATAAAAAATATGACTTCCTTTATTCTTTTTTGATTTGAGAATTGAAGGATTTTTGATTGGGTGAGTTTAATAAAGTTTAATAAAGAAGGGTTTTTGGTCTACCTTTCTTTATCTTTATTTTTATTCATTTTGATATCTTTTATATCAATAACATATTAATAACTCAAACTCAGTCAAAATAGAATTCTATTCAAGAACAAAATGTTTGTTTTGTTATGCTTAATATTTTTAGTTTAATTTGTATCTGTATTAATTCCGCCCTTTATTTTTATTCAAGCAATTTTTTCTTCATAAAATTGCCCGAAGCCTACGCCTTTTTGAATCCAATCGTAGATGTTATGCCAGTAATCCCTGTACTCTTTTTTCTATTAGCCTTTGTTTGGCAAGCTGCTGTAAGTTTTCGATGAGATCTTTAATACTGCCCTAGAATAATTCATGATTTATTCGAGAAAAAAATTATAGCAATTGATAAGATCCGATAAGTCTTATAGTATAAAGTATAAGTTCTTAATTCAAATTCAAATATTGCAGTTATTGTATATATTGAAGTTATTGAAGTTATTGTATAAATGCAAACGCGAGAATTCTGGATCACCCCATTTTTTTCTCATTCTAAACTTTTTTCCATTGCAGATCCTATTAAATATAAATAAATAAAGTCCTTTTTTTTGTAATTATGAAAAAATATCTAATTTTCGGTATGAAACAAAATTTTTGGCAATGAAAGAATCGACTTTTATTACAAATGAATTTAGAAAAATTCTTTTCTATTTCTAGAAACCACGCCATGTCTTGGTGTTAAAATAGAATATGTGGTATAAAAATAGAGAATCTATTTTTTTTTTTCAAACCAAAAAAAGATCTTGGAGATTTTATAATGCTTACTCTCAAACTCTTTGTTTACACAGTAGTGATATTCTTTGTTTCTCTATTCATCTTTGGATTTTTATCTAATGATCCAGGACGTAATCCTGGACGTGAAGAATAAAAAATATTATTATTATATATAATGGAAAAATAAGGTTTTTTCTTGATTTTTTAATGTTCTTAGCATTTTACTATTCTACATTTCTACATTTTAAATTTTAAAATATTAAATTTAAAATAAATAAAATAAATATTAATAATAATTAATAATAATATTAAATATAATAAATATTAATAATAAATATTAATTAATAATTTAATAATATTTTTAATAATAATAATTAATAAAAAAAAAT